AATTTCATTTATTCGGAAGTAATTCGCGGGATTATGCACATTTTTTTAGTTATAACGAAAAAAAAAGTGCAGTTGGTTGAATCCAATCTATTCTTTGAAATAAACAACTCACACACACTCCCTTTCCAAAAAAAACCAATACACCTAGTACTACACTTAGATTTATTGGATTTGTTGCTAAAATATCGGTATTAAACCCGAAACTTCCGGCGGGTGGCCAGTAGCCCAAGCAAAGGAAAGAATCGGTTATATTTTTCATATGATCTCATCTCCTTTTATGGATAAACTAATTATCCTTTTATGATTCTTTTTTTATATTTTTATTTTCTTAGTTATTTTCTTTATTTATTATTTTAATTCATATTAATTATTATTAATTATTTATTATTAATTATTAGTAATTATAAGTAAAAATATTAATCTAATAACTAAGAATGTTAATACATATATATATATATATTATTTGAAGTGCACTCTTAATTTTAATTAATATAATATAATTCGAAAAAGCAAGAGCAGCAAAGCAAGTCCACGGAAAAATATGTATTTTTTCTATTTTTTAGGTTTTTAGGATTGATTAAACAAAAGGATTCGCAAATAAAAGCGCTAATGCTACAACGAGCCCATAAATTGTTAAAGCTTCCATAAAAGCCAGACTAAGCAATAAGGTACCCCGTATTTTTCCCTCTGCTTCTGGTTGTCGTGCAATCCCTTCTACAGCTTGCCCTGCAGCAGTGCCTTGACCAACCCCAGGTCCAATAGAAGCAAGCCCGACGGCCAACCCAGCAGCAATAACGGAAGCGGCAGAAATCAATGGATTCATGAAAAGTTCCTCACACCCCAAATAAAATAAAGAAAAGAAATAGTTAATGATATAATCAACCAACAAATTATGATTTAATTGTTCAATTACCAAGATTTATCCAGTCGAAGTAATTTAGAATTCCGAATTGAAATAATAATAGTTATTGAACTATACGAATTACTTCGATATTTCTTTTTTTTTTCGTTTCTATCTACGTAGTTTTTATACAATATACAATTTTTGTTCTTATCTTACCTTAAATTTTGAACCATTCTTTGAATTCTTCGTTCTTTTTTTTTTGAATTTCTTTAGTTATTTAATATATTCAATTCACAATTAGAGATAAAATGGAAAGCTTTATTTTTTAAATCCCTATCGAAATTGACAGTAGGAGTAGATAGATAATGTTCATTTTTTATAGATATATAGTTAGTTCATATATAACATAGATATATAGTTAGTTCATATATAACTAGTTCATATATAATATCACATATACACGTGTTTTTTCCATGCCGTAAACCAATTAATTGTGTTTTAGATTCAATTGGATTTGAGAATCATTCTTTGAAACCACTAAAAAAAAGAAAGAGTTGTCTTATAGTGATTAGATTATATACACCCAGTTCGACGACCCTCACTTTCTACTCTTTTTTTTTTACAATTCTCGGGTAATCTTTTATATTTTACTATTACACTAAAATGTATACTTATTTAATTTATATCTTATTGCATCTTTCTTTTTTATTTTTTTTTTATTATTGTTCAAAATTTTAAAAATTTCTTTCTATTTTTTATATTTATGTTCCCTAAGTAGATTATCGCCACACTGTATGTACAGTGGACTAAACAAAAAAAAACAATTTTCGAAAACTAATCAATGATGGCCTTCCATGGATTCACCTATATAAGCCGCTGCTAAAGTAGCAAAAATAAGAGCTTGAATACCGCTTGTAAATAATCCAAGGAACATGACAGGTATAGGAACTACTAAAGGTACTAAAGAAACAAGAACAACAACTACTAATTCATCAGCTAATATATTTCCAAAAAGTCGAAAACTAAGCGATAAGGGTTTTGTGAAATCTTCTAATATGTTAATTGGTAAAAGGATTGGAGTTGGTTGGATGTATTTACTAAAATAAGCTAATCCTTTTTTTGAAAGACCCGCATAAAAATATGCTATTGACGTAAGTAAAGCTAATGCAACGGTAGTGTTTATATCATTTGTGGGTGCAGCTAACTCTCCATGAGGTAACTGTATGATTTTCCAAGGCAAAAGAGCCCCTGACCAATTAGAAACAAAAATAAATAGAAACATAGTTCCAATAAATGGAACCCACGGACCATATTCTTCTCCAATCTGAGTTTTGCTCACGTCTCGAATAAATTCAAGAACATATTCAAAGAAATTCTGACCGAAAGTAGGAATGGTTTGTAGATTTCGAACAACTAGAATGGCTGAAACTAATAAGATAGCAATTACAACCCAAGAAGTAATGAGTACTTGGGCATGTACTTGGAAACCCCCTATTTGCCAATAAAAATGTTGACCTACTTCCACAGCAGATATCTCGTATAATCTTTTTAATGTGTTGATGGAACATAATAGAACATTCATCTTGTCCTGACCTCTAAAAGAAATAGAATTTGAAAGGGAATTATTTTAATTCAACCATCTCCTTTCCTTTTTTATTTATATACTTTCATTTTGTATTTTGAATATCAACTAATTACATAATATTTTCGTTTGTTCTTTTTATGTTTTCTTTTTTTGTACAATTTAGTAATAGTATAGTAACCAATTCTATAAATAAATCTATGAATCTCCCCAACCAAATCAAATAAATTATTTATCTTATTATTAATCAAGAATTTCGTATATAGCTAGAACGACCCTCACAAATTGCAAATACTAATTTGTTAAGAATTAATCGGATTGAAGCTATAGCATCATCATTAGCTGGAATCGAAATATCGGCTAGGTCCGGGTCACAATTTGTATCAATTAAACAAATTGTTGGAATTTCTAAAGTTATACATTCCCGAAGAGCCGTATATTCTTCTTGCTGATCGACAATTATTACAATATCGGGTAACCCTGTCATATATTTAATGCCGCCAAGATATGTTTCCAAGTGAGATAATTGTCTCTTCAATATAGCGGCATCTCTTTTTGGAAAACTGTTGAGTCTCCCCGTCTTTTGTTCCGTTCTCAAGTCCCTGAATTTATGAAGTCTCGTTTCTGTAGTATACCAATTCGTTAACATACCGCCTAGCCATTTTTTATTAACATAATGACACCGAGCTCTTATTGCAGCCCGCGCTACTGAATCAGCTGCTTTTTTTTTTGTACCAACAATTAAGAATTGTTTTCCCCTACTTGCTGCATCAAAAACTAAATCACAAGCTTCTGATAAAAACCGAGCAGTTCTAGTAAGATTTGTAATATGAATACCCTTACGCTTTGCAGATATATAAGGTGCCATTTTAGGATTCCATTTCCTAGTCCCATGTCCAAAATGAACTCCTGCTTCCATCATCTCTTCCAAAATTATGTTCCAATATCTTTTTGTCATTTATATTTATCCCCACACTTTTTTTTTTTTCAAAAAAAAGAGACCAGGTATCCTGAAATAGAAATCAAAAAATTGTTCCGATGGAACCTTCTCTTCTACCGAAAATTGGTCATTGATACATGATTAGGCCATTTATTTTGTTCTATTTTTTTTTTTTTTATTATCTTTTTTCTTTTATTACCAAATAAAACGATCGCGTTTAAGGAAATGAATTTGTTCTTTTCTTAGGAATCATTAAATCCTAGATTGCTCTGATGTATCGCATAAATTCTTTGAAATGAAAAAAAAATTCTCTGTGATGTAACAAAATATCTCTCATTTCATCCTCGAATAAATTTTTTTTTTTTGTTTTCAAAGTAATCTTGTTATGTTGCTTTGTCCTTGAATAGTACATTATTCTTTTGAATCCGGTACCAACGGGTATCATTCCCCCTAAAACAACGTTTTCTTTCAGACCTTTCAACCAATCGATACGACCCCGGAGAGCGGCTTTTGCTAAAACTCTAGCAGTTTCTTGAAAACTTGCTTCAGATATGAAACTTTGAGTATTCAGAGATGTTTTTGTTATTCCCAATAATAAAGCTCGGTAGCAAATCGCTTCTTCCAAGGCACGCCCCGCTCGTTCAGCTCGTAACAATCCAATTAGTTCGCCGGGTGAAAAAACATTAGACATTCCATCTTCTGAAACCAAGACTTTTGATGTTATTTGACGCACAATAATTTCTATATGTCTATTATGGATGTGAACTCCCTGGGATCGATAAACCTTTTGGATTTTATTAACCAAAGAAATCCGACTTTGCGCTATAGTTAGCTCAGCACCAATCAAGAATCCCCAAGGAATGCCGAGAATTCTTATTATATGTGCGCTCCAAGTGTGAACTCTCTTTTCTAGGTTCATCGATATTGAATCAATCGAACGCACTTCTAATACCTGTTCGACTTTTGGAAGACCTTGTGTTATATCACCTGATCTCGATTTTTCATATATAAATGTAACTAATACATCTCCTTCATAAAGTATTTCTCCATAATGGCTATGAACAGTTGCTCCGGGAGTTGTCAAATAAGGATTAGCCGATCTTATTACTACAGAATCCATTTGAACAGTTAGAACTTGACCAGATTTCAGGTGTGGTGCATTTTTTGTTTGAACTATACATACATTTTCACAAATAAATTGCCCAAGACTCATTTTTGTAAACGTTTTTTCACAATAATTATGATGGATAAAATGCCAATTCAAATGGAATGGATTAAAAAGGATGTTATTGCATAGATCAGGTTTATAAATTTTCTCGTTTTCGTCCATTAAATAATATTTTAATACTTGGAAAGTTTCCTTAAATTTGTCAAGTTGCAAATTTTTATTCATTTTACCGTTTAATAACTCATAATCAGATTTTGATGAATAAAAATTTGCAACTTGAAGAGCTATTCCTAAAGGGCCTAACGAATTTTTAATTGGAATTATAGGATCTCTTTGAATTTGATTAATTTCTTCTTTTATCCCGTTGTAATATTTTCCATCATTTAATGGTCCTATTTGAAAACAATTAGATGATGACAAAATTATCAAAGATCGGCATTTCTCATTTCTATTCAACAACATACGA